ATTAGGTGAAGTACTCCGGATACAAAGTAAGGGAAAGTATCTAAAACTTCTCCCCCCGGCCCTACTCCCCAACCCAGAGTAGCTAAGTGCGGAAGTAAAATTAACCCTTGTTCATACATGGGCTTTTCTGGTACGAAATGGGCCACTTCAAATAGGTTCATTGCTCCGGCCCAGAATACGATTAATCCGGCATGGGCTACATGAGCTCCAAGTAGTTTACCGGACAAATTGATAAGTCTGGCATTCCCAGCCCACCAAGCAAAGCCGGTGGTTTCTTGGTCACGACCAGCTAAAACGAAAGTTCCATTAAAGAGCGTTTCCACGTGGTAGAACCTCCTCAGGGAATATAAGATTTTCATGAGGCTGATCCTGAGCTGCCATCCACGCACGAATACCCTCGTTTAAAAGAATATTTTTGGTGTAGAAAGTCTCAAATTCAGGATCTTCCGCTGCACGGATTTCCTGGGAAACGAAGTCATAGGCACGTAGGTTCAGAGCCAGGCCAACTACGCCAATAGCACTCATCCATAAACCTGTGACAGGTACAAATAGCATAAAGAAATGTAACCAACGTTTATTGGAAAAAGCAACACCAAAGATTTGGGACCAAAAGCGGTTAGCAGTGACCATTGAATAAGTTTCTTCAGCTTGAGTTGGGTTAAAAGCGCGGAAGGTATTTGCACCATCACCATCTTCGAATAGAGTGTTTTCTACGGTAGCCCCATGGATAGCGCATAGCAGAGCTGCGCCTAATACTCCGGCAACTCCCATCATATGAAATGGGTTCAACGTCCAATTATGAAATCCTTGGAAGAAAAGGATAAATCGAAATATAGCTGCTACGCCAAAACTCGGCGCAAAGAACCAACCAGATTGTCCCAGTGGATAAATAAGGAATACGGAAACAAAAACTGCGATTGGACCAGAGAATGAAATTGCATTATAAGGCCGCAATTGAACAGACCGAGCAAGTTCAAATTGACGTAACATGAAACCTATTAGTGCAAAAGCCCCGTGGAGAGCGACAAAAGTCCACAGACCACCTAATTGACACCAACGAGTAAAATCCCCCTGTGCTTCCGGGCCCCATAGTAGCAACAAAGAGTGTGCTAAACTATTGGCAGGAGTGGAAACCGCTGCGGTTAAGAAATTGCAACCTTCCAAATAGGAACTAGCCAATCCATGGGTATACCAAGAAGTTACAAAAGTGGTCCCTGTAAACCAACCCCCTAAAGCGAAATAAGCACAAGGAAAGAGCAATAGGCCGGACCATCCTACAAAAACGAAACGGTCCCTTCGTAACCAGTCGTCCATAATATCAAATAGATCATTTTCTTCTTTAGTAACTCTACCAAGGGCTATAGTCATAGTGATCCTCCTATTCAATTACTTCAACCATTTCCGAGCACCTCATATTACTTCCAGGGCATACGATAGTTTGATTATCTGTGGACGATTTCTTTCTCGTTCAATGCCCTTTTTCAATGGTCTCGAAGATAGAAATTTTGCATTTTTATCTATGGGGTCACAACCAAGGTCGTGGTAAATCCACGAATTTCATTCAATTTATTTTTCTTAATCTTAAGAAATAAAGAAAGAAAAATTGGAATTCAGCATTATTCCATGATTCCTATTTCAAAGCCTATCTTTTAAGGGAAAAATAACCCCTCTTTTCTCATTCGCTCTCTATTGCATGGGTGGAAGAACAAAAATAGGATTCTGAAAAAAAGAAAGATATTGAAAAGAAAAATTGACTTTTGAAACCCTTTTTATGTGTAACGGAAAAGAGTTGCGATTTCTTCTTATTCCTATAGAATGTCTAGTAACAAGAATATGAAATCGTAAATAGCGAAAAATTCTTGCCTTGCGCGATCTAAGTCTAAGGAAATAAAAAAAAAAATCCGCTTATACACCAATTTCATCCACATCGAATTTTTATATCAGAATAGCGAATAGAGGCATTATTCAAGGGGTCAGGTCTACTTACTTTATCTTTCTTTCCAATTTTATTGTGGGTTTGATAAGAACCCTTTTTGCTTTGTGAATAAATAAAAAAAGAATTATATTATAACCTGCTTGTTTTATTCTAACAAATCCTATATGGAACTGCCCGCTGAAGAGAAAATTTATCTGATTGTCTCTCATCTCAGCCCAGCCTATATCGAATTTTGGAAAGAAAAAACAAGAATTATATTCTTTTTTTTATTAATATTAACATGAAGAAAAAAGAATATAATTAAAATGGAATTGGCAATATAATTTTTATGCACTTTTGAAATGAAAGAAAAAGGAAGGATTTTTTGCAATGGTTATTTCTTGTCTCTGTCATATCACGAAAACCTTTCGATTTGGAACGAGGAGAGATGGCTGAGTGGACTAAAGCGGCGGATTGCTAATCCGTTGTACAATTTTTTTGTACCGAGGGTTCGAATCCCTCTCTTTCCGCCCCCTCGGATCATTTGGGACTTTCGAATTGTAAGGAATTCTGACCCCCGGATTTTCTCATAGATAAATGTACGAAATAAATCCAATTTGTAAGAAAAAATTCCCAAAAATTTTGGATTTTTACTCCTCACGCCCAGGATTACGTCCTGGGTCATTAGATAAGAATCCAAAGATAAAGAGGGAAACAAAGAATATCACTACTGTATAAACAAAAAGTTTGAGAGTAAGCATTACATAATCTCCAAGATTTTTTTTGTTAAGGAATAGATTACCCATTTTTCCTTACCACACAGATCCACTAGGATGGGTTTTGTTTATTTTGACACCTAAAAATGCAAAAATCAATTCTAAAAAAAAAATTGCAAGAATTGCTTTATAATAAGCACTCTTATCAATATCAAAAATTAGTTTAGGTATTGTGTGGGTACCTAAAGGTACTTGCTCAACGTAGGTGCAGGGGGTAGAAAGGAAGATCCAAATTTATTGCTCCAGCTATATATTCAATGTAGAAGAATTGCAATTTTAGAATCGAAGGTTCATAATATAAGACTTCTCGGCTCTTATCCATTTTTTTTATTGGCAGACAGAATAGTAAAGATTTCATCGAAAACTTACAGCGGCTTGCCAAACAAACGCTAATAGAAAAAAGAGTACAGGTATGACAGGCATAACATCCACGATTGGATTGAAAATGGCATAAGCTTCGGGTAATTTGGCGAAGAAAACGCTAGTTGGACAAAGAACAGAATTAAAACAGATACAGGTTAAACTAAGTATATTAGGCATAACAAGCATTTCGTTCTTGTAGAGTAGATAATTGGATTTTGATTGAGTTATTTTTCTAAGGGAAAAAAGCAAAAGAAAAGGTGGATTCAAAATCCTTTTTTCTTCGGACTTTCCCAAACACAAAATACCTCCTTGTATTCGCATTCTCAAATGAGAATGGAAGAAATTCGACTTTCATATAATATCTTAATAGAATTCCATGTAATGATCAATGCATTTTTTGGATTCTATATTATCCGCATGTCTATAGAATCCTAGCAAGAAAATATCCCTCATTTTTTAGGTAATTGAAGTGGGATTGACGAATAATATATTAAAATAATAGTGTTTATTAGTGTCGCATGAAATGGGGCGTGGCCAAGTGGTAAGGCAGCGGGTTTTGGTCCCGTTACTCGGAGGTTCGAATCCTTCCGTCCCAGATTTTTTCTGATGAAGTGAAAGATGGAATCGTATTGGGCCCTGCATGACACAAAAAAAGTTTATTAAAGAGAATAATTTTCTCTTATGAACTCGTAGATTAGATGTATTTCGAAGCATTCATTTTCTTTCTTATAAAAAAAAATCAAGTGTCAAGTCCACTCAAATTTAATATCTTTATTTTCATGATTTTCTTTTGTTGTATTATTCAATTTAGTTTTATTTAATTTTTGTAATATAAAAAAATTGTACTTTTCTTATTTTAAATTTTTAGTTCTTTTTTTACCTAAAAGAAAGAATGCTATAAGTAAAAGCAAAGACCAAAATTTTACTTTACAAAATTTTCTTTCTTTTGTTATTCGAGTCGAAGAAGTGTGAGAATTTTATAACTATCCCAAAACTACTAATCTTTTTATTGGCATAGCTTATTTGGTTAATAGTTAATTTTTTTGTTACAGAAAAATATATTAATGAATTTAATTAATTCAACTAGAGGTTGATAGTTTATTTGTTGTGGAAGAGTAGATCCTTCTCATTTCAGGATTGATCATCTTGAGTTCTCTGTTGAGAATGAAAATTCAATAATAAATAAGTCTTAAGCAAACTATTTTATTCCTCTTTTTCCAACTATGTTTCATTCATATGATAGAATATGAGTTTAAATAAATTGGATCTTTACGGAGTGTTCCCCGATAAATACTTACTTTCTCTTATCCATATTTCTCCATAGATAGCAAGTTTGAATTAGTATACAAAAGCAATGACTATTCATGATTCCTTCCATATTGGATCAATTTTCGATACCATTTTGCAATGAAATTAGAGGAATGTTATGGTAAAACTTCGTTTAAAACGATGTGGTAGAAAGCAACGTGCGACTTGAAGGACATGATTGATTGTGGATTTTGCTATCCACCATTTTCCATAGTAATGAAAATGCTCTTGGCTCGACATAGTCTGTTCTATTTTATTTGGCCCGAACCTAATTTGCGCTGGGTTGTTTGTAAGTAAATAGTACACGATGGAGCTCGAGAGGACAGAATTTCTTTTTTATCAAGGGAAAGAATCTAGGGTTAGTGAAAACTAATAAATTAGGCCAACTTTGTCAGTCTATCCTTAATATAGAAATCAAAAGGTTAAAATAAGAAAAAAGTCCAATTTTGGAAGATTGGAAAAACTTTATCCATTAAAAGTCTATCTGAATCAATCGTTCATATTTGATTTCTATAGAAGAGTGAAATGCTTTATCGAAGGAAATAAGAAAAAAGAAAGGGTATGTTGCTACTCTTTTGAAAGAAAAAAGAATAGGAATTCCCGAAGTAATGTCTAAACCCAAGGATTTCACAAATCAAAGATAAAGGATTCCGAAACAAGTAAACACGATTTTCAACCGTCTCAACAATAGAATTAGATCAGAATAAGGAATAAAAGTGAATTTGTTCGAGATAAGATAAAGAAAAGAGTTTAGAGACGACTCAAAAAGTTTGAAGGGTTTTTCTTTTGAAGTCTGTCAGTCAAAATTAGCCAACTTGAGTTATGAGTATAAATGAAATTTTTTTTTCTTTTCTTTAAGGAAATTAATGCAAGTCACAATCGAATTTCTATTTACTTGTATTATAGACAGAAATTAGAATCATTTTCTCGAGCCGTATGAGGAGAAAACCTCCTATACGTTTCTAGGGGAGGGGTTGTTTATCTACATCTATCCCAATAAGCTATCTATCGAATCGTTGCAATTGATGTTCGATCTCGAAGAGAAGGAAGAGATCTTCAAAAAGTGGGTTTTTATGATCCAATAAAGAATCAAACTTGTTTAAATGTTCCAGCTATTCTCTATTTCCTTGAAAAGGGTGCTCAACCTACAAGAACAGTTTATGATATTTTAAGGAAAGCAGAATTCTTTAAGGATAAAGAACGAACTTTGAGTTAATTGAGAACTAAATGAATAAAAAAGTAGGAGAGGGTCGCTAGTACCTTATTTAGACACAATTTCCCTTTTTCTTAGTCCTATTTTTTTATTGCATTTATTTATGTCGTGCCAATCCAACAAAAGTCCTTATTTTATTTCCTTTTCGTGTCTAATTGCATTGTCTTTCCATTGACAAAGGTCTATTAAACAAATAGAATTTGTAGATAGCTGGGTCTCTTTATCGTCAATCCATATTCGGTATTTCTGTCTACACTTCGTTCAAATAATGGGGTTGCCCCCCTTGCATGTACTCTCTATAGAAATGCAATTTTGCCATTGTGATTAGGGCCCCTTCTTTTTTACCGTTAGTGAAATTGAACGGGATCAGTTCATTTTGGTATTTGAGTGTTTTTAACGGGGTGATAAAATCTTTCTTTTGATGTCTTGCTAATTCAATGTTTTGACAGGAGCGTTCGGTGTAATTCCATCGATTTTTGGATTTCGATCGTGTCTAAGAGTCCTATTTTATCTGGGTTGCTAACTCAATGGTAGAGTACTCGGCTTTTAAGTGCGACTATGATCTTTTACACACTTGGATGAAGCAACAAATTCGTCCAGACTCTTGGTAGAGTCTAGAAGACCACGACTGATCCTCAAAGGTAATGAATGGAAAAAATAGCATGTCGTAATAAAATCAATTTTTTTTTTAATAAAAAAATTCCGATTTTCTGGGTCTAGTGAATAAATGGATAGAGCTTGGCTCTAATTCTGATAAAATAAAAAGCAACGAGCTTAACTTCTTAATTAATTGGAAGGATTCCCCAATCTAATTAGACGTTAAAAATAGATTAGTGCCTGATGCGGGGAAAGGTTAGGTTTTCCTATGAGTGGACCCTTTACTTTTTTTTTTAGAAATCCTAATTATTCTTGATTATGGATTGAAAAGGGATGTTATGAATTCAATGTGTAAAAGAAACAGTATATTGATAAAGAGACTGTATTCCAAAGTCAAAAGAGCGATTGGCCCGCAAAAATAAAAGATAAGTTCTTGTTTGTTTTGTAATTAGAACAAACATAAATTAATTGGATAGAAAAGGAGCGGAAAAAGATCTATGGATTAGACTCCCTTTCTTTACAGGGTTTGTATTATGCAACACCTTGTTCTGACCATATTGCACTATGTATCATCATTTGATAAACCGAGAAATGCTTTTTTTCTCTGATTCAAGTAGAAATAGAATATAAATGGAAAAATTCGAAGGGTATTCCGAAAAACAGAAATCTCGTCAACAATACTTCGTCTACCCCCTTTTCTTTCAGGAATATATTTATGCATTTGCCCATGATTATGGATTAAATGGTGCCGAGCCTGTGGAAATTTATGGTTGTAATAACAAGAAATTTAGTTCACTACTTGTGAAACGTTTAATTATTCGAATGTATCAGCAGAATTTTTGGATTAATTCGGTTAATCAGCCTAACCAAGATCGATTGTTGGATCCCAGCAATTATTTTTATTCTGAGTTTTATTCTCAGATTCTATCTGAGGGGTTTGCGATCATTGTAGAAATCCCACTTTCGCTAGGGCAACTATCTTGTCCGGAAGAAAAAGAAATACCAAAGTTTCAAAATTTACAATCTATTCATTCAATATTTCCCTTTTTAGAAGACAAATTTTTGCATTTACATTATCTATCACATATAGAAATACCCTATCCTATCCATTTAGAGATCCTGGTTCAACTCCTTGAATACCGGATTCAAGATGTTCCATCCTTGCATTTATTGCGATTCTTTCTCAACTATTATTCGAATTGGAATAGTCTTATTACTTCAATGAAATCTTTTTTTCTTTTGAAAAAAGAAAATAAAAGACTATTTCGATTCCTATATAACTCTTATGTATCAGAATATGAATTTTTCTTGTTATTTCTTCATAAACA